TTAAGTTCTGGGTCGTTATGAAGGGTAGTTTGAGAATGGTACTAATATTAAATCTATTTTTGGGGCCTGTAGGTAAGGGAAGGATTGCTACGGTTTTGATTGAATTAGGAATATAAGATTGGGTTTAATTATTAATTATTACGTTGATTTAGTTATTTGAGGGGCAGCTCCTTAAGTTAGGTAAGGCTTATAGGTAAAACACTAGTAATTATTGGGTTCAGGATTTTAGGGGGGGGGTATAAATTAATAGGGACATGGCAGTTAAAATTTTAGTAAAGATACAAATAAGGCACTAGTTTTAGTTGAAAGTCAGTGCGGAGCTTTTGTTTTTGGGGTTTGGCAAGAGTGAATACCAAAATCTGTACAAAACTAAAATGGGGGGTAGGGGGGTTTGCGTAAGATAATTTGGTATATTTAACGCGCGCGGGTGTGGGTGTGCATGTGCATGTGCATGTGGGTGTGCATGTGCATGTGCATGTGCATGTGCATGTGCATGTGCATGTGCATGTGCATGTGCATGTGCATGTGCATGTGCATGTGCATGTGCATGTGCATGTGCATGTGCATGTGCATGTGCATGTGCATGTGCATGTGCATGTGCATGTGCATGTGCATGTGCATGTGCATGTGCATGTGCATGTGCATGTGCATGTGCATGTGCATGTGCATGTGCATGTGCATGTGCATGTGCATGTGCATGTGCATGTGCATGTGCATGTGCATGTGCATGTGCATGTGCATGTGCATGTGCATGTGCATGTGCATGTGCATGTGCATGTGCATGTGCATGTGCATGTGCATGTGCATGTGCATGTGCGTGTGGGTGTGGGTGTGGGTGTATCTCCTATGTCCTTCAAGCATGAATAAAATAGCCACTTGTGGTAGTTATGGTTCTACGGGCATTGGTATAAATAGTCAACTGTGGTTGTTATGTCTTTCGAGCATGAATTAAATAGTCATCTATGATCATTATGAGGGCTAAGAAGGTACATATTATGATTTGCTGCATTAATATGCCCTTGGGCGTGGGCCGAGCCGCGTCGGCGCAGGCCATGCTGCATCCCTGCATACCGAAAATTAAAAAATACCATCTGCCTGACAGCTCAGTTATGTCCATGCCATGGGCTGATTAGTAATTAATCCATCGAGATGTCTCATTTAAGGGGAACGAGTGGGCGGGTATAATGGTATGGCCCTGAGGTAAGAACCAGAGGCCAGATAAAGTTTCAGTATAGACACCCCCAAGTTTGATGGGCGTAGAGCAAGAAGAGGGGCATTCTGCGGGCGGGTTGCTGGTTTCACGGAGGATGGTAGATTAAGCTACGATCTAATGGAGAGGGATATCCGTATTGACGAGAAATTTTGACATTATATGCGCAAGTGTCCGATTAATTGAGGAATGTGCTATGTACGCTATGAAATAATGTACTGGCTTATATGCGTGTGGACTAGGTTTTTATGTACGTCTTGTTAGTATGTTTTATGTACGATAATAGGTTGATTGGACTTGCTTATATGCATGAGGACTGGAATTGTATGTACGATTATACATATATGTCCTATGTAAGATTAAACATATATAGTACTAATACATATTAATGGGGAAAGGCACATAATGCACGATATACATAAAAGTAGTACTATTTATGTTGTATAGGCAAGGAGTAGTTTAAATAGAATTTCAGCTTTGGGTGCTGAAGGTGGGGCTAGTGCTTCCTCCTTGAGGTGTCCTTGGGAGAGGGTTCCCCATTTCTGGTTTACAAGACCAGGGTATTGTGTTTGTACTACAAGGACTCTTCATTTGAGTATCTTATTTTCAATCAGGCTTACCATTGGTATAAGAATAAGGATGAGGGTGAAGTATAAAATGGATGCTGCTTGACCAATAGTGATGAACGGGTATTCGACGGGTTGGCCTCCAATTCATGTAAGGATAAATAGGTCGGCTGTTAGGGTTCAGAATAGACACTGACTAAGGGGTCGGAATAATATGCTTCGTTGTTTGGCTGTATGGAGAATAGGAATAATTGCTAAGATTAGGATAGAGAAGATTAGGGCTAATACTCCTCCTAGTTTGTTAGGGATGGATCGTAGAATAGCGTAGGCAAATAGAAAGTATCATTCTGGTTTAATATGGGGTGGAGTGCTGAGAGGGTTAGCTGGTGTGTAGTTGTCGGGGTCACCTAATAGGTCTGGGGAGAATAGTACGAGTATTATTGTTAGGAGGATAAGAAGGAGTAGTCCTAGTAAGTCTTTAATGGTGTAATAGGGGTGGAAGGGAATTTTGTCGGAGTCTGATGAAGTTCCTAGTGGGTTGTTAGATCCTGTTTCGTGAAGGAAAAGGAGGTGTACTAGCACTAGGGCTGCAATAATGAAGGGTAAGATGAAGTGAAAGGCGAAGAATCGGGTCAGGGTGGCTTTATCGACGGAGAAACCGCCTCAGATTCATTCTACTAAGTTAGAACCAATGTATGGAATTGCTGAGAGGAGATTTGTAATTACTGTAGCCCCTCAGAATGATATTTGTCCTCATGGAAGGACATATCCTATAAAAGCTGTGGCTATTACTGTGAATAGTAGGATAATACCGATGTTTCAGGTCTCTGTTAAGGTGAATGAGCCATAATACAGCCCTCGGCCGATGTGAATAAATAAGCATAAGAAGAATATGGATGCTCCATTGGCGTGGAGGTAGCGAATAATTCAGCCATAATTCACGTCACGGCAGATGTGGGTAACAGAGGAAAATGCTGTTGTTGTGTCTGCTGTGTAGTGTATTGCTAGGAATAGTCCTGTAATGATTTGTAGAGCTAGGCAGGCCCCTAGGAGGGAACCGAAATTTCATCATGAAGAGATGTTAGATGGTGCTGGGAGATCAATGAATGAGTTGTTTATAATCTTTATCAAGGGGTGATTCTTTCGGATGTTGTTCATTAGTGTTTTTGTAGTTGAAGTACAACGATGATTTTTCATGTCATTGGTCATGGTTAGAGTCCATGTAAGAATTATGATATATGTCATGTTTTTATTAAGCATTTTACTTGTGTTAGGTTTTGTGAGTATTTCTTCAAAACCTTCTCCTATTTATGGTGGGGTGGGGCTTATTATTAGTGGGGCTTTGGGTTGTGGTATTGTTATGGGGTTTGGGGGTTCTTTTATAGGTTTAATAGTATTTTTAATTTATTTGGGTGGTATACTTGTTGTTTTTGGCTATACTACAGCTATGGCTACGGAGGAATATCCTGAGACTTGAGGGTCTAATGTTGTTATTTGGGGAGTAGTATTGTTGGGGGTGAGTGTAGAATTATTTATGGTAATGTGAATATTAGAGCATGGTGGTTTTGGGGTGGAGGGTGTTTTTGGTGGTGTAGAGGATTGAGTAAGTTTTGAGAGTAAGGGGGGTGGTGTGGTTCGTGAGGATTGTTTAGGTGTGGCTTCCTTATATGGTAGTGCTAGTTGATTTGCAGCTGTTGCAGGTTGGTCTTTGTTTGTTAGTGTTTTGATTGTTATTGAAATTATTCGGAGGTGATAGGAGTTATATGAATAGTAAGAGGGTAAAGAGTAGGGATATAAGGAACGAGAGGAAATAGAATTTGATTAGACCTGTTTGGTTTGAAATAATGGTGGAGGATAGTATTTGTAGGTGGGATAAATTTTTTGGTATGGCTTTTTCCAGTCAGATTAAATCTAGAAGGAGGGACGCTGTATTTTGGCTTAGGTTTAAGTTATGTGAAGGGATTAAGCGGTGTGTGGTTGTTGGGTAATATCCTAGAGAGTTTGAGAAATTGAATAAATGTGAAGGTAACTTGAGACTTAAATTTTTTGTTATAAGATTTAGTTCTATTGCTAAGGCAAATCCTATAATAGTTACTGTCAGGGCTGTGAGTTTTAGGTGAAGTGGTATTGTTATTTGGGGAGTATTTATAGGTAAGATATTGTTGGTTAGGAAAAATCCGGCGAAGATGCTGCCGAGTGTTAGGCGTTTAATTGAGTTGATTAGTAGGGGGTTATTTTCATTAATGGGGGTTGAGGTTGTGAATCGAGGTTGGCCCAATAGAGCGTAGAAAATAATACGGGTGCTGTAAATGGCTGTTATGGAGGTTGCGATGAGTGTGATTGTAAGGGCTCAGGCGTTGACATTGGATAAATTTGCGGATTCGATAATGAGGTCTTTGGAGTAGAAGCCTGTTAGAAAAGGCATTCCTGTAAGGGCTAGGCTCCCGATTGTAAGGGAGGATGATGTGAAGGGTATTGATTTAAATAGGCCTCCTATTTTTCGAATGTCTTGTTCATCGTTTAAATTGTGGATAATTGATCCGGAGCACATAAATAACATGGCTTTGAAGAAGGCATGATTGCAGATGTGGAGAAAAGCTAGGTAGGGTTGGTTAATTCCTATAGTAACTATTATTAATCCTAGTTGGCTTGAGGTGGAGAAAGCTACGATTTTTTTGATATCATTTTGTGTGAGGGCACAGATTGCTGTAAATAGTGTAGTAATGGCGCCTAGGCATAATATTAGGGTCTGAATGGATTGATTGCTTTCTATTAGGGGATGGAATCGGATTAGGAGGAAAATCCCTGCAACGACTATTGTGCTGGAATGGAGTAGGGCTGAAACTGGAGTCGGGCCTTCTATTGCTGATGGTAGTCAGGGATGTAGTCCAAATTGGGCTGATTTTCCGGTGGCTGCTAGGAGAAGGCCGATTAGTGGAATTATGCTCGGGTTGTGGTTTAGTATAAATATTTGTTGGAATTCTCATGTATTGGAGTATATTAGGAATCATGCTATGGCTAAGATGAACCCGATATCTCCAATTCGATTATATAAGATTGCTTGAAGGGCTGCTGTGTTTGCGTCTGTTCGCCCATATCATCAACCAATTAGTAAGAAGGATATAATGCCGACTCCTTCCCAGCCGATAAAAAGTTGAAATAGGTTGTTAGCTGTTACTAAAATTAGTATAGTGATAAGGAATAATAGAAGATATTTGAAGAACTGGTCAATGTTGGGATCCGAATGTATATATCATATTGAAAATTCTATGATGGATCAGGTGACGAATAGTGCTACTGGTACGAATAGTATTGAAAAATAGTCTAATTTGAAGCTGATGGATAGTTTTAGGGTTTGAATTGTTATTCAATGTCAGTGAAAAATGATTGCTTCTTGTCCTGAAGAAATAAATAGTGCAGTCGGAATGAGGCTGGTAGTAAAAGCGCATGCGATAGAAGATTTTACATGCAGTGTGAATGAGTAGTCTTTATAGGCATTTATGATATTTATAATAACGGGTAATGTTAAGATTATTAGTGTAACAAGGGTAAAAGAGGTTAGTAGGTTTATTACTTTTATTTGGAGTTGCACCAATTTTTTGGTTCCTAAGACCAACGGATGACTTCTATCCTTTAAAAGTTGAGAGAACCATATTGTTATATACGGAGTGTAGAGTTAGCAGTTCGTACATTATTTTCTCTCGGTAAATAAGAAGATTTAAGCTTCTATCATTAGATTCACAATCTAGTGTTTTGTTTAAACTATATTTACAGTATGTGAGTCCTAGGATAATCTTAGGGTTTAGAGTAAGTAGAAGGAGGGGGAGTATGTGTATGGATATTAGGGTATTTTCTCGTGTCAGGGATGGGTTGAGATTATATGTATGGTATGTGAGCTTGCCTCGTTGTGTAATAGTTAATATGTAGAGTGAGTATAGGGCGGTAATGAGTATATTTAGGCCTACTAAGATAATTGTAATGTTTGATCATGAGAAGGAAGCTATGGTTACGAATAGCTCACCAATTAAATTAATTGAAGGTGGTAAAGCCAGGTTGGTTAGGCTGGCAAGCAGTCATCAGGTAGCTATGAGAGGGAGGAGGGCTTGAATTCCTCGTGCTAATAGTATTGTACGGCTATGAATTCGCTCGTAATTTGAGTTGGCAAGGCAGAATAATATAGATGATGTAAGGCCGTGTGCAACTATTAGGATGGTTGCTCCTATGAAGCTTCATGGTGTTTGGATAAGGATTCCTACAACCACTAATGCCATATGGCTCACTGATGAGTAGGCGATGAGTGACTTTAGGTCTGTTTGTCGTAGGCAAATAGAGCTAGTTATGATTATTCCTCATAAGCATAATATGAGGAAAGGGTATGCTATGTGTTTTGTTAGCGGGTCGAGAATTGTGGTAATTCGTATTATCCCGTATCCTCCTAGTTTTAGAAGTACTGCTGCAAGGACTATTGATCCTGCGATGGGGGCTTCGACGTGGGCTTTGGGTAATCATAGGTGAAGTCCATATAGGGGTATTTTAACTATAAATGCCATGATACATGCTATTCATAGGATGCTATTAGATCAGGAGTTGGGCATTTCTTGAAGGTAAAATTTTATTGTCAGCATATTTAGTGAACCTATATAATTTTGGATATAAATTAATGCTACGAGTAGTGGTAGGGATCCAATAAGAGTATAAAATAGGAAGTATAAGCCTGCGTTTAATCGTTCTGTTTGGTTACCTCAGCGGGTAATAATAATGAGGGTTGGGATTAGGGTAGCTTCAAATAGAATATAAAACAAGATTAGTTCGGTAGCGGTGAATGTTATAATTAAAAATATTTGTAGTGAAATTAATATGGAGAGATATAGTTTTTTTAGGATTCAAGATTCTTTTGTAAGATGATATTGGCTAGCCATAATCATGAGTGGGAGAAGTCATATTGTTAAAATTACAAGGGGGGATGATAATGGGTCAGAGAAGAAAGTTAATGAGAAATTGTTACTGTTGTCACTGAATTGATTTAAGAATGATAGGCCTGCGAGGCTAATTAGTAGGCTATGTGAGGTTGTATTAATTCAAATTATGGTTTTGTTAGAGTATCAAGTTACTGGAAATAATATGATTGTGGGGATGATAATTTTTAGCATTGGAGAAGGTTTAGATTTTGAATGTAGTCTAAGCCGTAGGTGTTGGATACTGTGACTAACAGGGCTAGGCCTACGGCAGCTTCACAGGCTGCGAAAACTAAGAGTAGGATAGGTATCATGAAAGATGCTGTGAAGTGCAAATTTAGGATGGTGAGGGTGCTTAGGATAAATATGGATAACATTATGCCTTCTAAACATAGTAGTGAAGATATTAGATGGGATCGGAAGATTAATATACCTAGAAGGGCAGTGATGAAAGCTAGAATAATATTGGTTGAAATTGAGGGCATATTGATAATTATGAGTTAGTCATAATCTAATGAGTCGAAATCATTTATTTTAATTTAAACTAATTACCATGTTATTCTACTCATTCTAGGCCTTTTTGAAGTCATTCGTAGGCAAGGCCTGCGGCTAGGATTGAAACTAGGATGAGGGCTACTGCTAGTATAAGTTTTGGGTTAGTTGTTTGGGATGCTCAAGGGAGAGGAAGAAGGAGGGCAATTTCTAAGTCAAATAGAAGGAATGTGATGGCTACTAGAAAAAATTTTATGGAAAAGGGTAGGCGGGCTGAACCCATAGGGTCGAACCCGCATTCATAAGGGCTATATTTTTCTGTGTAGACGTTTAGTTGTGGGAGTCAAAATGCGATTGTTACAAGAAGTAGTGTTAGGACAATATTAGTTGTGAGGGCAAGTGGGAGATTAATTATTCTTTTTCGGTTTTCACCGAAGTTAATTGATTGGAAGTCAATTGTATTAGGTCAATACTAAAAGAATAAGATCCTCATCAATAAATGGATACATAAAGGAATAGTCATACTACGTCGACGAAGTGTCAATATCAGGCTGCGGCTTCGAAACCAAAGTGATGGTTAGAGGTGAAGTGAAATTTAAGTTGGCGGAAGAAGCAAACGGTGAGGAAAGTGGATCCAATAATAACATGAAGGCCATGAAAGCCTGTTGCTATAAAGAATGTTGAGCCGTAGACACCATCTGAGATTGTGAAGGATGTTTCGAAATACTCTGAGGCTTGGAGAAGTGTAAAGTAAATACCTAAGGTGATGGTAATGAGTAGGGCTTGAAGTATATGTGTTCGATCACCTTCCATTAGACTATGGTGAGCCCAAGTGATAGACACACCTGAGGCCAGGAGTACAGCTGTGTTAAGTAGTGGAACTTCAAGGGGGTTAAGAGGGTGAATGCCCGTTGGAGGTCAGCATCCACCTAGTTCAGGAGTAGGGGCTAAACTTGAGTGATAAAAGGCTCAGAAAAACCCGGCGAAGAAAAAAATTTCTGAAATAATAAATAGTACTATACCATATCGGAGGCCTTTTTGGACAATTGAGGTATGATGTCCTTGAAATGTACCTTCTCGCACGATATCTCGTCATCATTGATATATTGTTAATAGATTTGTTAATATGCCTATGGATAGAAGTGTGGTATTATTAAAGTGGAATCATATGGCAAGGCCAGATGTTATTAGTAGGGCAGAGAGAGCTCCAGTTAGGGGTCAGGGACTAGGATTAACTATATGGTAGGCGTGGGTTTGGTGGGTCATTAGGTGTTGTCATGTAAGTAAAGGCTAACTAGTAGGGTAAATACATAGGCCTGAATTAGAGCAACGGCGAATTCAAGAATTGTAAGAAGGGTGAGGATAATGAATGTGATCGAAGCTGTAGTAGGGCTGATGGAAGAAAGTACTAAGGTAGCCCCTCCAATTAGATGCATAAGAAGGTGACCTGCTGTAATGTTGGCAGTTAGTCGTACGGCCAGGGCTATAGGTTGAATGAAGAGGCTAATGGTTTCAATAATTACTAGTATAGGAATTAAAGGGATTGGTGTTCCTTGAGGAAGGAAGTGGGCCAGGGATGCCTTTGTTTTGTGGCGGAAACCTTTGATTACCGCAGCTGCTCAGAGTGGAATTGCTATGCCTAGGTTTATAGATAGTTGTGTGGTAGGAGTAAATGAGTGGGGCAATAAGCCTAGTAAATTAGTAGAGCCAATAAATAGAATTAGTGAAATTAATATTAGAGATCAAGTTCGTCCTTTGATACTGTGAATTAATATTAATTGTTTTAGGATTAACTGAATTAGTCATTGTTGTAATGAGGTTAGTCGGTTATTAATTAGGCGAGTAGGGGAGGGAAAGAGAATGCTTGGAATTATAACGATAAAGATGACGATAGGAATTCCTACAATTGTTGGGGTAATGAAAGAGGCAAATAAATTTTCGTTCATTTTGTTTCTCAAGGGTTAGTGTGTGAATATTTATTAATGTCTTTTAATGTTGGGCTTAGGGGATAATTGAATTTTGAAACTTTCAGTTGAAAAACAATTAGTAGGGTCAAAATTATGGAGAAAATTGTAATTAGCCATGTTGATGTGTCGAGTTGAGGCATTCACTGCGGAAAGGTCGGGGCTTCCAGTCTTTAACTTAAAAGGTTAATGCTAATTAGCTTCGCAGTGACGTTATAGTATAGATAGAAGTCATTCTTCGAAATGTTTTAATGGAACTAATTCAAGTACAATTGGTATAAAACTGTGATTGGCGCCGCAAATCTCTGAGCACTGCCCGTAATATACGCCTGGGCGAGAAGCTATCAATGTAGCTTGATTTAAGCGTCCCGGAATAGCGTCTGTTTTTACGCCTAGGGAGGGGATAGTTCATGAGTGTAGAACATCTTCTGAGGAAATTAGTATTCGGATTGGTAATTCTGTTGGAAGTACAACTCGGTTATCAACTTCAAGTAGACGAAGTTCTCCCGGTTTTAGGTCTGAGGGAGGAGTCATGTATGAGTCAAAGCACAGATTCTCATAATCCGTATATTCATAGCTTCAGTATCATTGGTGGCCCATAGTTTTAAGAGTTAAGGAAGGTGTGGTGATCTCATCTATTATATATAAGATGCGTAATGATGGAAGGGCAATAAGGATTAGAATCACTGCGGGCAGAATAGTTCATACTGTTTCTACTTCTTGGGCATCTATGGTACTTGTATGAATGAGCTCAGTAGTAAGTATAAGGGAAATAATGTAGAGGACTAGAGAACTGATTAGGAATATAATTATTAGAGTGTGGTCGTGAAAGTATAGGAGTTCTTCTATAATGGGGGAAGCAGCATCTTGGAACCCTAGTTGAACTGGATAAGCCATGAAGATATACAGGGATTTAACCTATGAATTAACTTCGACAAAGTTATGTAATAATTTTACTAATATCTTATATAAAGAAAGTTGTAATGGTTACACAGTTGGCTTGAAACCAATTTAAGGGGGTTCGAATCCTTCCTTTCTTATACTATGCTTTTACGTATGCAGGTTCTTCAAATGTATGATAGGGTGGGGGGCAGCCGTGAAGTCACTCTAGGTTAGTTGGTGTGAGTTCCACTATTAGGACCTCTCGTTTTGAGGCAAAGGCCTCCCAAATCATGAAAACTATTAATATAACTGCTGTTAGGGAGATGAAAGAGCCGATGGATGAAACAGTATTTCATATGGTGTAGGCGTCCGGGTAATCGGAATAGCGTCGGGGTATTCCAGATAAACCTAAGAAGTGTTGTGGGAAAAAGGTTATGTTTACACCCACAAATATAATTGAGAAGTGAATTTTAGCTCAAGTGTCGTCTAAGGTATATCCTGAAAATAAAGGAAATCAGTGAACAAAGCCTCCTATGATAGCAAAGACTGCTCCTATTGATAGTACATAATGGAAGTGGGCTACTACATAATAAGTATCATGGAGAACAATATCCAGTGATGAATTGGCAAGTACAATTCCTGTTAAGCCTCCAACCGTGAATAGGAAAATAAAGCCAAGGGCTCATAGTATAGCGGGTGACCATTTGATGTTTCCGCCATGTAGTGTTGCTAGTCAGCTAAATACTTTTACACCAGTGGGAATAGCAATAATTATAGTGGCAGACGTAAAGTATGCTCGAGTATCTACGTCTATACCTACTGTGAATATATGGTGCGCTCATACGATAAATCCTAAGAAGCCAATAGATATTATAGCTCAGACTATGCCTATATAACCAAATGGCTCTTTTTTACCTGAATAATATGTGACAATGTGAGAAATTATGCCAAAACCTGGGAGGATTAAGATGTAGACTTCAGGATGTCCGAAGAATCAGAATAGGTGTTGATATAGAATTGGATCACCTCCTCCTGCGGGATCAAAAAATGTAGTGTTGAGATTGCGGTCAGTTAAGAGTATAGTGATTCCTGCTGCTAGGACTGGTAGGGATAAAAGTAAAAGGACAGCGGTAATTATCACGGATCATACAAATAGAGGAGTTTGATATTGTGATATGGCTGGGGGTTTTATGTTAATTACTGTGGTGATAAAGTTGATAGCCCCTAGAATTGAGGATACTCCTGCTAGGTGTAATGAAAAAATTGTTAAATCTACGGAGGCTCCTGCATGGGCTAAATTACCAGCTAGAGGAGGATACACGGTCCACCCAGTTCCAGCACCTGCTTCTACTATTGAGGATGCTAGAAGTAGTAGAAAGGATGGTGGTAGAAGCCAAAAGCTTATATTATTTATTCGAGGGAATGCTATATCAGGGGCTCCAATTATTAAGGGAACTAGTCAGTTCCCAAAGCCCCCAATTATGATAGGTATAACTATGAAAAAGATTATAACGAAAGCATGAGCTGTTACGATTACATTGTAGATTTGGTCATCTCCTAATAAAGCCCCGGGTTGACCAAGTTCTGCTCGAATTAAAAGGCTAAGAGCTGTTCCTACCATGCCTGCTCAAGCCCCAAATAGGAGGTAAAGAGTTCCGATATCTTTATGATTGGTTGAGTAGAATCAACGATTGATGAACATAAGTAAGATAGAATGGCTGAGTAAAGCATTAGACTGTAAATCTAAAGACAGAGGTGGCTCCTCTTTCTATCAAGTCCTGAAGTGATTATTCATATTGAATTGCAAGTTCAAAGAAGCAGCTTCAATTCTGCCGGGGCTTCTCCCGCCTTTTTTTCCCCTAGATAGGCGGGAGAAGTAGATTGAAGCCAGTTGAATAGGGTATTTAGCTGTTAACTAAATTTTCGTGGGGTTGGAGCCCACCAATCTAGGTGAGGACTTAGCTTAATTAAAGTGATTGATTTGCGTTCAGTTGATGTAAGATAGAGTCTTGCAGTCCTTATGACAGAAATTAAGTATTATATACTTTCTTAGGGCTTTGAAGGCTCTTGGTCTATTTAACCTAAATTTCTAGTTTAGGATTAGGAGGGCTGGTGATAGGGGGAGAGTGAGGGTGGTTAGAATAATTAATGGAGGTAAGAGAAATATTTGTTTTGTTTGTTGAAATTGTCATTTTATCTTTAGGTTGTTGAGTGTTGGAAATATGGTTAGTGAGGTGGAGTAGATTAGCCGTAGGTAGAAGTATAAGTTTAATAGAGCTAGAATGGTTATAGTTGTTGCTAATATAATATTGTTGTTTTTTGTAAGTTCTTGTGCAATAATTCATTTGGGTAGGAAGCCTGTAAGTGGGGGAAGTCCTCCTAAGGATAGTAGAGAGATAAGAATTGTGATGGTTATTGTTGGGGCTTTATTTCATAGGTTTGATAGAGCGAGTGTTGTAGTACTAGTGTTAATATTTAATATTGTAAACATGGCAATGGTTAATATTAGGTAAATTAATAGGTTTAATATTGTTATGGAGGGGCAATATATGAGGATTGCCATTATTCAGCCTATGTGAGCAATGGATGAATAGGCTATGATTTTTCGTAGTTGGGTTTGGTTTAGTCCTCCTCAACCACCTACTATAATTGATAATGTGGTGATTAGAAGGAGGATATTTGGATTAATTGATGGATAAATTTGAAGTATAATGGAAATGGGGGCTAGTTTTTGTCATGTTAGGAGTAATATGCCTGATATTAGTGAGATTCCTTGAGTAACTTCGGGTACTCAGAAGTGAAAAGGGGTTATGCCTAGTTTTATTGTTAGTGCTAGGATAATTGAGAAAGAAATTAATTGATTACATATGTTGGTAATGCCTCATTGACCGGAGTATATGGCGTTGATAACAATGGTAAATATAAGTAATATAGAGGCTGTTGCTTGTGTTAGAAAATATTTGGTGGCGGCTTCTGTTGATCGGGGGTTAGCTTTTTCTATGAGGATAGGGATGATGGCTAATATGTTAATTTCTAATCCAATTCACATTAGGAGTCAATGAGAGCTAATTATTGTTAATGTAGTCCCTATAAAGATAGTTAGTATAATTGGTATTAGGACGATGGGTTTAATTAGTACGGGAAGGATATAAACCAACATTTTCGGGGTATGGGCCCGATAGCTTATTTAGCTGACCTTACTAAATATAGAATAGGGTGTGTTTTGGGTAGCACGAGGGATTTTGAATCCTTAGGAGCAGGTTCAATTCCTGTAATTCTAGAAATAAGAGGATTTAAACCTCTATTATTTACTCTATCAAAGTAATTCTTTTGTCAGACATATTTCTATATTTGGGGTGGGATACATGATGTAAGTACGGGTAGTGACATGTACCATATGCATAATGCTAATGTTAGGGGAAGAAAATTTTTTCATAATAAGTGTATGAGTTGGTCGTATCGGAATCGTGGGTAGGATGCTCGTACTCATAGAAAGAGAGTGGTCAGAAGTAAGGTTTTAGTGGCAAAACTTGTTGTATATGTTTCTGGTGTGTGAAGATTGTATAGTGCTCCTAGGAATAGGGTGGTGGTTAGGGCATTTATTATAATGATGTTTGTATACTCTGCTATAAAAAATAGGGCGAATGGACCCGCAGCATATTCTACGTTGAATCCTGAGACAAGTTCAGATTCTCCTTCTGTTAGGTCGAAAGGGGCTCGGTTTGTTTCTGCTAAGGTGGAAATAAATCATATTATGGCTAAGGGTCACGAGGGGATAATGAGTCAAAGATATTCTTGAGTTGTGATAAGGGTTGAGAGGGTAAATGAACCATTTATTAGGAGGAGGGATAGAAGGATAATGGCTAGCGTAACTTCATATGAAATTGTTTGTGCAACTGCTCGTAAAGCTCCGATTAAAGCATATTTTGAGTTGGAAGCTCAGCCTGATCATAAAATTGAATATACGGCTAGACTAGAGGTTGCTAGGATAAATAGAAGTCCCATATTTATATTAATTAGTGGATATGGGAGTGGTAGTGGAATTCATATAACGAGAGCGATAGTTAAGGCTAGTGTTGGTGCGATGGTGTAGAGGGAGGAGGAAGAGGTGAGGGGTCGTAGTGGTTCTTTAATAAATAATTTTATTGCGTCGGCGAAGGGTTGAATTATACCGTGAGGGCCCACTACATTTGGGCCTTTTCGAAGTTGTATATAACCTAGGATTTTTCGTTCGGCTAGTGTAAGGAAAGCTATGGCTAGTAAAATGGGAACAATTAGCAAGAGGAGATTAAGTATGAACATGAATGTTAGGGAGAGGAGTTGAACCTCTGATTGTAAAGTCTTAAGTTTTATGCAATTACCGGGCTCTGCCACCTTAACGAACCCTGGTCTTGGGTAGGATATTAAGTAATGTGTTAGGTTAAGTTTATAGCATCTATAAAATTGAGAGCTCTCTGTTGAGTTGGCTCTATTTCTCTTGTCCTTTCGTACTGGGAGGAATATTAAATAGATAGAAACCGACCTGGATTACTCCGGTCTGAACTCAGATCACGTAGGACTTTAACCGTTGAACAAACGGACCTTTAATAGCGGTTACACCATTGGGGTGTCCTGATCCAACATCGAGGTCGTAAACCCTATTGTCGATATGGACTCTATAATAGGATTGCGCTGTTATCCCTAGGGTAACTTGTTCCATTGGTCAAATTAGTTTGGATCAATTTGGCACGGAAGTTGCTTTGACTAGTGAAGTCTAGGCTGAAATTGTTCGGAGGTTTAGTTATGCTCCGAGGTCACCCCAACCGAAATTTTTAACCCAAAAATCAATAGATATTATACCCGCTTTGGTTATTGAGTAAATGTAATTGGGTTAATTGATTTAAGCTCCATAGGGTCTTCTCGTCTTATTGTTGTATTCCCGCCTCTTCACGGGAAGGTCAATTTCACTGATTGGGGGCATGAGACAGTTTAACCCTCGTGTGGCCTTTCATTCAAGTCCTAAATTAAAGAACAAATGATTATGCTACCTTTGCACGGTCAGGATACCGCGGCCGTTGAACATATGTCACTGGGCAGGCAGTGCCTCTAATACTAGTCATGCTAGAGGTGATGTTTTTGGTAAACAGGCGGGGTTAGTTTTTGCCGAGTTCCTTTTGCTCCTTTTAATCTTTCCTTAGTGCATGCCTGTGTTGGGTTAACAGTTATTTGGATAGATATTGTTTAAGTTGTGTTTGATTTATGTTTTTGTTTAACTATCAGCGGGCATCCGATCTGATATAGGCTTATGCAAGGAGAATAGTGGGTTCTTGTTACTTATATTAACAGTAGTACTTCTATCTAGTGATAGATTGGTTCGGTTAGTTGGTAGGAGGTTGGGGTAAAAGTTTGGGATCAGTTTGATTTGGTGTGTTGAGCTTGAACGCTTTCTTAATTGGTAGCTGCTTTTAGGCCAACTATGGAATAAGGTTTTTTTACTCTCTACTAAAGGTTGTAGCCTGTTCTAAAGGGCTGTCCCCCTTTAGATTAAATTTTAAATTTACATTAGGTTTTGAGTACTTAGGGTAAATTTAAAGTTGAACTAAAATTCTTTCCCGAACAACCAGCTATCACCAGGCTCGATAAGCTTTTTACCTCTACTCATAGATTTTCTCACTATTTTGCCACATAGATGAGTGTGCTCTTATATAACTATTTATGAGTAGCTCGTCTGGTTTCGGGTTTGTTGACTAAAATTCTTTTTGTCAAGTTGCTCTAGTTAAGTCATTATGCAAAAGGTACAAGTAGTGAGCTTTGCTTTTATATACTTTTAATTGTTCTTTCATCTTTCCCTTGCGGTACTTTGTCTATAGCGCCAAGTGAAATTTCTATCTCCTATACTATTGCTTAGTGGTGAATGGTTTAATTTAAAGTTTAATAGATTTATTGTTTTTTAGGTAAAGTTGGGCTAGTCTTAGTTTCAAAGTGGTCATGTATTATGAAATCTTCTGGGTGTAGGCCAGATGCTTTAGGGTTAAGCTACACTTTGAATATTCCAAGCACACTTTCCAGTATGCTTACCTTGTTACGACTTGTCTCCTCTTGTTTTAAGTTTAATATAATTATAAAGTAAGTAGTTAATGAGTTGAGGAGGGTGACGGGCGGTGTGTGCGTGCTTCATGGCCCTATTCAATTAAGCTCTCTATTCTTAATTTACTGCTAAATCCTCCTTTAGCTTTTAATTTCATAAAGGCTGCTGTTGGGAAATTGTTCTGTGTTAGAAAATGTAGCCCATTTCTTCCCACTCCATAGACTACACCTTGACCTAACGTTTTTATGTCTGTGTTTTTGCTTACTTTTAGGCCTTAACAAGGTTTGCTGAGGATGGCGGTATATAGGTTGAATTAGCAAGGAGTGGTGAGGTTTATCGGGGTTTATCGATTATAGAACAGGCTCCTCTAGAGGGATATAAAGCACCGCCAAGTCCTTTGAGTTTTAAGCTATTGCTTGTAGTGCTCTGGCGAGTAATTTTGTTCATTAATTACTTGGGTTTACGGCTAAGCATAGTGGGGTATCTAATCCCAGTTTGAGTCTTAGTTGTCGTGTTTTCAGAATATTAAAGTCACTTTCGTAGATTAGTTTTATTTTAGCTGGGGCGTTTTACAGCTTAGATAAAATTTAACTTTATTTATGTGAGTCTTAAACACACTTTACGCCGGGTTTATATTAGTTTGGGTTAATCGTATGACCGCGGTGGCTGGCACGAGATTTACCAACCCTATATATCAGTATAGCTTAGTCAAACTTTCGTTTATTGCTTAAATTTAATCACTGCTGTGTCCCGTGGGGGTGTGGTTTAGCAAGGTGTGGTGAGCTATCTGTTGATGTGCTTGATACCTGCTCCTTTTAATCGGAGGGATTTGGAGGGCATTCTCACTGGAGTGCGGTTACTTGCATGTGTAATCTTACTGATAACTAATAGAAAGGCTAGGACCAAACCTGTGTGTTCATGGGGTGAAGTACCCGTCTAGGCATTTTCAGTGCCTTGCTTTGGTAATTTAAGCTACATTAAC